AATATTTTAGGGGTCAAATAGGCTTTTTGGGGATAGAGGGACTTGAACCCTCACGATTTTTAAAGTCGACGGATTTTCCTCTTACTATAAATTTCATTGTTGCCGGTATTGACATGTAGAATGGGACTCTATCTTTATTCTCGTCCGATTAATAAGTTCTTTAAAAGATCTATCGGACTATGGAGTGAATGAGTTGATGAATATTCGATTTATTCTTCAACGTGAAATAAATTCACACCGATTTTTCCATTTTTTCATTTTCATATTAAAAAAACAGATTCGGGCCAACATTAATCATTTGATATAGTATTCAATAGATGCGTTTATCCTTTCTAAAGTTTCCATGGAAAGATTCCTCTACCGGCGCAGTCAACTCCATTTGTTAGAACAGCTTCCATTGAGTCTCTGCACCTATCCTTTTTTTTTCGTTTTTTGAACCTTTGTTTTGAGAAAACAGGATTTGGCTCAGGATTGCCCATTTTTATTAATTCCAGGGTTTCTCTGAATTTGAAAGTTATCACTTAGTAAGTTTCCATACCAAGGCTCAATCCAATTAAGTCCGTAGCGTCTACCGATTTCGCCATATCCCCCTTCTTTTTTCTTTTGTTTTGAGATTAAGATTTTATTAGAATATTATTCCTTTTTTCTTTCATTTATACTGGAACCTTTGAATTTATTAGATAGCGATTACTATCTCGAAAAAGTATTTTTTTCTTACCTATAGGAAACCCCTATTTGATTGAATCAAATTGAATTTTATCATTTCTGTATCGGCAATTCAATATAGATTGATATATATCCTTTATATATCTTTCTCTTCATGCCATTTTTCCCATGCAATTGCGATACTTAAAGGGTCGATTCTTTTTTTTTTTTTCTTAACTTCCCCTTTTACGAATGAAAGCCGAGGAATGGTTGATTAGTTATAATTAATCAACCAAATTAGGAAGAAATATAGAGAAATTTTGTAGGATAGAAAATAGAGAAGTGTAACAAAAAGAATTTCAAATATCATGTGAATTCAAAAAAAAAGTTTGACTATCTAAAAATGTTTAAGATTGACTATCGAATATTATTCTATTCGAATTTAGAATTGTGATAAAGAAATCAAAAATTTTATATCGCTATAGAAATCGTTATGTTCTATAATATCCAATATTTATTGGTAATTATGGATTCTATTCTTTTCTATATTTCTAGAGACACTATACTTATAGTAATAGTGTCTTGAATTCCTATGCATAGACAATTTTGCATAGAAAATTTCTATTACTATAATATGGGCCCGCTTAGCTCAGAGGTTAGAGCATCGCATTTGTAATGCGATGGTCATCGGTTCGATTCCGATAGCCGGCTTTTTTAGATTTTTCATTTTTTTATTCCATTTTTGAAAAATTGAGAATCTTCCTTTGAAATCAAAGAATATTGAAAAGTGTCTTCCCCTCTTTCCAAAATCCATGAATTTATTAAGTTATAGGGGGAACTCATCACTATGCCAGGAAAAGGATCTTATATATTCTTATATATATATAATAATAGAAAGTTTGACTATTTATCCAATTTATCTCATTCTTCTGTATAGTAATAGTACAAGTACACTACTTCAGCAAACTTCGCTTCATTTAGTTCAGTTTGAGTTTAGATTTATTCTGTAAAATCAAATTAAAAAAAAAGAATGAAATGAATTCTAAATAAGAATTAAGGAGTCTTTATTTTATGTCGCGTTACCGAGGACCTCGTTTCAAAAAAATACGTCGCCTGGGGGCTTTACCAGGACTAACTAATAAAAGGCCTAAAGCCGGGAGTGATCTTAGAAACCAATCGCGTTCCGGGAAAAAATCTCAATATCGTATTCGCCTAGAAGAAAAACAAAAATTGCGTTTTCATTATGGTCTTACAGAACGACAATTACTTAAATACGTTCATATCGCCGGAAAAGCCAAGGGGTCAACAGGTCAAGTTTTACTACAATTACTTGAAATGCGTTTGGATAACATCCTTTTTCGATTGGGTATGGCTTCGACTATTCCCGCAGCCCGCCAATTAGTTAACCATAGACATATTTTAGTGAATGGGCGTATAGTAGATATACCAAGTTATCGCTGCAAACCTCGAGATATTATTATGGCGAAGGATGAACAAAAATCCAGAACTCTGATTCAAAATTCTCTCAACTCTTCCCCTCAGGCGGAAGTGCCAAACCATTTGACTCTTCACCCAGTCCAATATAAAGGACTGGTCAATCAAATAATAGATAGTAAATGGGTCGGTTTAAAAATCAATGAATTGCTAGTCGTAGAGTATTATTCTCGTCAAACTTAATTAAACCTAAACTCAAATAAAATAGCAGAGGTTCGGGCAATTTTATTCCCTTTTATCAAATTTAATTAACCTAAGGTTAAGTAAGCAAAATACGGGTTTGATTCCGATTTTTTCTCATTTATATATCATAGCCAGAGGGGCTATTTTCATATTCTTTCCGGTATTCTTCCTAGTCGCG